AACCAATCATTCATGATTGGCCAGATCTTTGATAGAAATAATATCAAAATACCAGATTCGCCCTTTATATAACCTCCACGAAGAAAAAGAAGTTCTTGGGAAGATCAAAGATAGAATCTGTTCGTCCTCCGTAAAAAATTCTTCCAAAAATTTCGAATCGAATCTTTTCAAAAAAGTGCGTACAGGACTTTTGTGTTTACGAGCCAAAGTTTTAACACAAGAAAGGCGAAGTATATATTTTATTCGATACAAACTCTTTTTTTTTGAGGATCCCCTATAATAATGAGAAAGATTATTGCATATACGCACAAATCGTTCGATAATATCAGAATCCGATGAATCAGCCCAAGTCGGCTTACTAATGGGATAGCCTAATGTGTTACAAAATTTCGATTTTGCCAATGATCCAATCAGAGGAATAATTGGAATTATTGTATCGAGTTTCTTCATAACATTATCTATTATAAATGACTTTTCCAGCATTTGACTCCGTACCACGGAAGGATTTAGTCGCACACTTGAAAGATAGCCCAAAAAGTTGAGAGAATGCTTGGATAATTGGTTTATATAGATCCTTTCGGGTTGAGACCACGCATAATAATGACATTGACATAAATTAACAAGATAATATTTCCATTTATTTATCAGAAGACGCGTATCTTTTGAAGCCAAAATAGATTTTCCTTGATATCTAACATAATGCATAAAAGGATCTTTCAATATCCATAGGATAACCCGAAAATCATTAGCAAAGACTTTTGCAAGATGTTCTATTTTTCCATAGAAATACATTCGCTCAAAAAGAATCCGAGAAGATGTTGATCGTAAATGAGAAGATTGGTTACGGAGAAAAAGAAAAATGGATTCGTATTCGCATACATGAGAATTATATAGGAACAAGGATAATCTTGGGTTCCTCTTTGAAAAAATGTAAATAGAGTTCTTTGAATTAATAAGACTATTCCAATTACAATACTCGTGGAGAAAGAGCCGTAATAAATGCAAAGAAGAGGCATCTTTCGTCCAGTAACGAAGAATTTGAACCAAGATTTCCAGGTGGATGGGATAGGGTATTAGTACAACGAACACATAATTTAAATGTGAAAATTTGTCCTCTAAAAAAGGAAATATTGAATGAATTGATCGTAAATTATGAGATTTTACTATCTCTGAACTTTCTAAAGAGGATACTAATCGTAAGGAAAATGGAATTTCCACAATAACCGCAAGTCCCTCTGATATCATTTGAGAATAGAAATTCTTATTGTACAAAAAAAAAGGATTTTGGCTAGAATCATTAGCAGAAAAAATCAAATGATTCTGTTGATACATTCGCGGAATTAAACGTTTTACAATTAGTAAACTAGATTTATTGTCATAATCTCTATTTTCCAACAAAACCGATCTATTTATATTTACTAAATGATCATGAGCAAGTGCATAAATATACTCCCGAAAGATAAGTGGGTATAGGAAGTCATGTTGCCAAGATCTATCTAGTTTGAAATAGCTTTGAAATTTTTCCATTTGAACAAAGGTAAAGAATTTTTTTTATTGGGTTATCAAATGATACATAGTACGATACAGTAAAAACAAGGTATTTATAGTAAGAAAAGAATAAATACCTCGGAAAGAGGTTAAATTCATCAATGGACTCTCTATCGTCTCTTTTTTCATCTAATTGATTTATGTTCTTTATAGGATAATAGGATAACAAGATGATTAAAAATCCTTTATTTTTTCAAACCAATCGTTCTTTTGACTTTGGAAAAAATTTCTTTATCAATATACTGCTTCTTCTACACATTCATCTCCACCTCATAATCATAATGAGGAATACCTAATAATTAGGACTCGTTAAAAAAAAAATGGAAAATCTTCTTTTCTTATGGGAAAATACTTTTCCGCATTAGGCACTAATATATTTTAACGTTTAATTAGAGCAGGAAATCAAGCATTCAAATTAAGAACAGAAGCTCGTCGCTTCTTTTTGTTTTCTTAAACAAATATTGGAACCGCGGGGCTCTATCCATTTATTTACTCGACTCAACTTTGAATTTATTTTGAAGAATTCAAACAAGGTTTGGACCGACCAAATAAGAATGAAATATTCTCAGAATTCTCCACTAATACGACATGCTATTTTTTCCATGCATTCCTTTCAGGATCAGTCGCGGTCTTACAAACTCTACCGAGAGTATGGACGAATCACTTGCTTCATACAAATGTGTAAAAGATGCTAGCCGCACTTAAAAGCCGAGTACTCTACCGTTGAGTTAGCAACCCGAATAAAATAAAATAATTAGGATGTGTAGATATAATCAGAATCAAATAAATAAAGAAATTGAATTGCAAAACACAAGCAAAACAGTAAATTAGCAAGAAATGAAATAGAAAAATTTCGAATCGATTCCAAACATAAAACGGAACAGATTCGATGAAAATACAAGAAATTCGCAGATAAAAATAGAAATGTCAAATCAAAATATATAGAATTTAAAGATATAGACCTAGATATCTCTTGTCTTTTTCTTTTATTGTCTCTTATGTTACCCATTATTATATCATATCATTCATTTTTATCATTATTTAATTTTTATTTCTATATATATTATTATATATATTTTGATATATTTGTTTGATTATTTCTATATATATATATTTGTTTGATTATTTCTATATATTTTATATATTGAATTGAAAAAAAAGAATACAAAAAAAAAAAGACTTCTTGTCTCACAGTAAACCCAACAAGCCCATGAGTTGAATGAAATAAAAAGAATGAAGTCAAAATACAAACTTATGGAACAGAGATAACTAGATCTATTTACCCATGGTCAAATTATATTTGTTTGATATACTGTTGTCAATATGAATGTTGATAAAAGAATACAACGAAGAAAACAAAAGAATATTAATTCGATTTCAATTCAATTTCATTTTTTTAATTGAATTGAATTAATAATAGCAAAAAATGAGACTAAATATAATTATAATTATAATATAATAAATAATAAAAATTAAGGGCTTATATTGCTAATTCTAGTTGCTAATTCTAGACCTAATTAATTTATTTATTTACTCCATGTCTTTTTTCTATCCATCTTCTATCAAAAAAAAAATTATATCAATAAAAAAAATAGATTTTTCTAGTTATATAACATACCATTCTATGGTAGAAATAATAACTCAAGTAGTTATGAATATAGTAAGATAGGAATAGAATAAGAGAGGGAAGGGGGGATAGTAAAGAAAATGTTATAGAAAGCTATATACGAGTCGCCCACACCCTTTTTTATTTATTTTTTTTATTTATATATATATAATTTAATATAATTTATAATTTCGTTTGGTTAATGCAAAGTTCTGCAAAAATCCCCGCCTTCTTTGAAATATCATAAACAGTTCCTGTAGGTTGAGCACCCTTTTCAAGGAAATAGAAAACAGCAGGAACATTTAAATAGGTCTGATTCTTTATCGGATCATAAAAACCCACTTTCCGAAGATCTCTTCCTTCTCTTCGGAATCGAACATCAATTGCAACGATTCGATAAATGGCTCATTGGGATAGGTATAGATAAACAATACCCCCCCTAGAAACGTATAAGAAGCTTTCTCCTCGTACGGCTCGAGAAAAATGATTTAATTCGAAGTTATATCTCTGTATAGAATTAGACTGTCAAATAGTTCCATAAAAAGAAAAAAAATCATCAAATCAATTAGACTATGATTTAAGTCCTTTTTTCTTCTTCTTTCCCGAAAATGATTTCCTGAAAAAAAATCATTCGTACCCCCTAACTCAAGTTGGATAACTCTCAAATAATTCAAAGAAAAACCTTTAGGCATTCAATTTATTGAGTGGTCTATTGAGTGGTCTCTAATCCCCCCTTTTCCCTTGAAAATCCATTTGGATTCTTCATTCTGATCTAGTTGGTGAGACAAAAAGGGTATTTCCTTGTTCCAGAATCCTTTATCTTTGCCTTGAATCATTGGGTTTAGACATTACTTCGATGATTTTTAATCATTTCAAAATGGCAGCAACATACCATTTTTTTGTTATTTCTTTCTATCAAAAAATCATATGAACGAGTGATTCCCGTGTGATACACTTTTTTTTTTATCGAAAGAGTTTTACCAATTCCAACAAACTGAACTTTTGGATTTGAAACTTGCTTCGATTGGATCCTTTCAATTTCTATATAAAAAATAGATTTACATATTTATTTACATTTATACATTTACGAAGTTGTTCTAACTTATTAATTTGCACTAACCCTAGATCCTTGCCCTTGAGAAATGAATCAATACTATTTACTCGAGCTCCATCATGTACTATTTTAATTTTACATTCTTACATTCCAACCCACTAAAATAAAAAAGGGGTTCTAGTGTATAACAGACCAAACGATGTCGAGCCAAGAGCACCTTTTCATTTCTATATAATAGAAAACGGTGGATGTAAGAATCCGCAGCGGATCATGTCCTTCAAGTCACACGTTGCTTTCTCCCACATCGTTTCAAACGAAGTTTTAACATAACATTCCTTTAGTTTGGAACCGGTATGTAATTGATTCAATTATGGAATCATGAATAGTCATTGGTTAAGTCGGTACATAGTAATCCATACTTTTTACTTCTATATGAATGGTCAGTTTCTGAGGAAGTCTCAACAAAAATTCAATTTAACACCCTATTTTATTGTATGAATGATGAATGTAATACTTTTTTTCTATATAATAGAATATTAGATAGAATATTAGATAGAATATTAGAGAATCTTAGAAATAAGATGAATACGAAAAGATAAGTTCTTTTTGAATCTGCATTATCAAGTAACTTGATAGGATAGATTCACCAATCTTACACTTCTTCGACTACCAAGGACTTAACTTATAAGAAATCATTAAAAAAATTTAATTGAAAAAATTCCTATCTCGATATCATTATTTGAATAAAGTTTTACAGTAAAGACCGCATTTTAGCATCATAAGCGAGATAAATCCATATTGAATTCGGATTAAACCATAAATGATTTAAGACAAATAGATAGATCGAAAAACAAATCCAATTTTTTTTATCTATGTTCCCAGCTTTCCTGGATCACACAGAGATTCAATTATATCTGAATGTTATTTGAACTCGATAACATTTCTGAAAAAAAAAGAATCCTATTTAATTTAGTTTTAATTTAGTATAAACAACAGATTGTTCAAGAAGGAAGTCGTCTGATATATATTAAAATAGATAATGAGTATACTCTGGGACGGAAGGATTCGAACCTCCGAATAGCGGGACCAAAACCCGTTGCCTTACCGCTTGGCCACGCCCCATTTCTATTCGACCCTACTAGACATTAGTCTTTCTATTGCTTGTTCGTCAATTCCAGTTCAACCATCCAAACATCTATGAAATAGATTCGATACATCTATGAAATAGATTCGATTGTTACTAAGATTTTGATACATATAGATATAGAATTAGAATTAAACTGAATTTATTGATCATAATATATAATTCAATTAAGATATTGTATGAAAGTATAATTTCTTCTATTCTTTTTTTTATTTATTTGAGAATTGAAGAATTTTTGATTGGATGAGTTTTAAAAGAAGGTTTTTTTGTCTACCTTATTTTATTCATTTTTATATCAATTTTATATCAATAATAATCAATAATATATTAAATAGTAAAAACTCAATCAAAATTCAAAATATAATTAGCTTCATTCAAGAGCAAAATTTTTGTTATGCTTAATATCTTTAGTATGTTCTGTATCTGTCTTAATTCTGCCTTTTATTCAAGCAGTCTTTTCTTCGTAAAATTGCCCGAGGCCTACGCTTTTTTGAATCCAATTGTGGATGTTATGCCAGTAATCCCTGTGCTCTTTTTTCTTTTAGCTTTTGTTTGGCAAGCTGCTGTAAGTTTTCGATGAGATCTTTAATACTGTCGGAGAAAAATTCATAACCTATTCGAGCAAAAAAAATTCTAACAATTGAGAAGATCAGATAAGTCTTACAGTATGAACCCTCAATTCAAACATTGAAATTCTTGTCTAGTCGCGATAAATCTGGATCACCTCATTTGCCCATTCTGGCCTTTTTTTCCGTTCCATTAAAAAGACCCTATTGGAGTCCTCCATAATATCAATATCTAATTGTGGGTATGAAAAAAAATTTTGGTAATGAAAGATTCAATTCTTTTTACAAATGAATTTATGAACATTCTTTTCTATTTCTAGAAATCACTCCATTTCTTGGTGTCAAAATAGGATATATGGTATAAAAATAGAGAATCTATTCTCTTTTTTCCCAAATCAAAAAATGATCTTGGAGATTGTGTAATGCTTACTCTTAAACTCTTTGTTTACACAGTAGTAATATTTTTTGTTTCTCTCTTTATCTTTGGATTCCTATCTAATGATCCAGGACGTAATCCTGGACGTGAAGAATAAAATAAAGAATAAGGTTTTTTGTTTTCCTTGTTTGATTTTTAAATATTTTTAGGATTTTATCTATTCCACATCTTTAACTAGTAAAAAAGAAAAAAATAAATAGTAAATAAAAAATATACTAAAAAGAAAAAAGAAAAAGGGATTCGATAAATTCGAAAGAGAAGTAAAAAACCAAGTCATCAACAGAAACGGAAAGAGAGGGATTCGAACCCTCGGTACGAATTACTCATACAACGGATTAGCAATCCGACGCTTTAGTCCACTCAGCCATCTCTCCCAGGTGAAAAGGTAATTACTATGTTACATTACACAAAAAGTAAGGCTTGAAAAAGCCTTGTTTCTCTCTTATTTTATCTCGCTTTTTTATAGTTCTATCTAACTTTTATCAGCCATTCCAATTCCATTTATAGATATTTAGATAAAGTTTTAGAGAAAGTAAAGAGATATCTACAACTCAATATTCCAATCAAACCATATTCCAATCAATATATAAATATAATCAATAGAAATCAATCTCTATAGATATATTCTATTTATATTTCTAAAATTCTATTTATATTTAGAAATTTCTATTTATATTTAGAAATTCGATTTAGAAATTTAGAAAAACAAATATTATCTATAAATAAATATATTCTATTTATAATTAAATAAATATATTTATAATAAAAAAAAAATAAAATAATATTTCGAAAATAGAAAAAAAGAATACTTCTTTGATTTTATATTCTAGCTAAAAAAACTTTTTTCGTCTGAACAGCCTCTTCTTTGATTTCCACGGCCCGGCACTGGTCAGTACCTAGCCGGGGCCTTTTTTTATTCCAATGAATCATATGCGTCCTCTTTTTCTAATCTCATTAGGTTCCCTAATGAAATACCCCAACGCTCTAATTTTCATTATTCTTTTTTGATCCTATATTCATTTCGTCTGATTCCTTTGCTCGACAAAGGGTCCATTTATATACAATAATCGCATCGTAGCGGGTATAGTTTAGTGGTAAAAGTGTGATTCGTTCTATTAATCCCTTTAATAGTTAGGGGGTCCTTCG